TATCTTCATTCTCAAATTTGTATTGAGAATTACATTTTAAGTGATAGTGACAACCACAGTGACAGTTACATGTATAGTTTCATTTGTGATGAAAGTGGAAATAGTAGTGAAAGCGAGAATTCCAGTATAAAAACTAGCACGAATGGTAGTGATTTAACTATAAGAGAAGGTTCTAATGATCCCGATGTAACTCAAAAATACAGGCATTTATGGGTTCAATGCGAAAATTGTTATGGATTAAATTATAAGAGATTTTTGAAGTCAAAAATGAATATTTGTGAACAATGTGGATATCATTTGAAAATGAGTAGTTCGGATAGAATCGAACTTTTGATTGATCCCGGTACTTGGGATCCTATGGATGAAGACATGGTATCTCTGGATCCCATTGAATTTCATTTGGAAGGGGAACTTTATAAAGATCGTATCGATTCTTATCAAAGAAAGACAGGATTAACGGAGGCTGTTCAAACGGGCATAGGTCGGCTAAACGGTATTCCCATAGCAATTGGAGTTATGGATTTTCAGTTTATGGGGGGTAGTATGGGATCCGTAGTAGGGGAGAAAATCACTCGTTTGATCGAGTATGCTACCAACCAATTTCTACCTCTTATTATAGTGTGCGCTTCCGGCGGGGCACGCATGCAAGAAGGGAGTTTGAGTTTGATGCAAATGGCTAAAATATCTTCTGCGTTATATGATTATCAATCAAATAAAAAGTTATTCTATATATCCATCCTTACGTCTCCCACTACTGGTGGGGTGACAGCGAGTTTTGGTATGTTGGGGGATATCATTATTGCCGAACCCAATGCCTACATTGCATTTGCGGGTAAAAGAGTAATTGAACAAACATTGAATAAGACAGTACCCGAAGGTTCACAAGCGGCTGAATATTTATTCCATAAGGGCTTATTCGATTCAATCGTACCACGTAATCTTTTAAAAAGCATTCTGAGTGAGTTATTTCAGCTCCACGCTTTCTTTCCTTTAAATCAAAATTCAATAATCAAGTAGAGCATTAAGTTCAATTATTTTATTTGTAGAAAAAAGGTAGTTAGTTTATCGAAATCAAAGAGAAGTATGAAGTTTTCTTTAGTGATATAAGTAAAATCGAATTGTATCAAAGAATAAAAAGTTGCGGATAATTCTTTTTTTTTTTTCACGAGATCCTCTTTTCCTATACTATAGTTCTGATTCCTAATTAGGAAGTTTCCATCAACAAGATATGATAGTAAGAGTGAACTCTTTCTTCCTCGAAATTAGGCTAGGCAAATAAAACTATTTTCATGTTCTCTTCTTATGGTATCTATATAGAAATAGAATTCAATCAAATAGAAATATAGATTTTTGTATCTTTCTATATCGTCCGAAAATCCTAAGAATCCCTGTTGGGGCGGATTCTAACAAACCTTTTTTCAGGAATTTTGAATAAACCCCTTTTTCTTTATTAAATTAGAAGACAAGAACAAAAGAAGAATAATGGTTATCATACATATATTTCATGTAGAAAAATGACAATGAATAAGGCTTTTTGTTTAGTTCTACATTCTTTGCACTTATTATATAATATATGAATTTTACTTTTTATAAGTTATAAGATTTCTTTCTATTATAATAGAAGATGTCCTTATTTTATAACAATAACAGGTACAAATATTAAATTGAGGTACTCATTGCTATGACAATTCTAAACTTACCTTCTATTTTTGTGCCTTTAGTGGGCCTAGTATTTCCGGCAATTGCAATGGCTTCTTTCTTTCTTCATGTTCAAAAAAACAAGATTGTTTAGACTCGATGATACCAAATCTCATTCATTTTTTTAAGACTTAGCTAAACTTGGATTCTAACACAAATATATATATTTAGTGGAATATGGGATAATATACGACTTCCCCCGAACATAAATGAAAGAGCTCTTATCCATGCAAAATGAGATATGGGTAAATGAATTATAGCTATGGGTCGGCGAATGTCTGAATCTGAAATAGAAGGTCATGTGTAGATATCTATAGATATCTATAATGGGATCCTATGAAGGGGGTGTTATTAGTTAAGTGAGATCTACCTAATTTGATGAATTATTCCTAAGTACTCCTAAAGGTTCACATCAAAATAGTGCTAATTGATGAGAGTTACTTCGGAAACAAAAAGAAGAAAATGAAATTCATTTGGGTTATTCTCTCAATTCTAATAAAACGCAACTGGATCTAGTATGAATTGGCGATCAGAACATATATGGGTAGAACTTATAACAGGTTCACGAAAGGCAAGTAATTTATGTTGGGCCTTTATCCTTTTTTTAGGTTCATTAGGATTCTTATGGGTTGGAACTTCCAGTTATCTTGGTAGGAATTCGATATTTCCGTATCAGCAAATCGTTTTTTTTCCACAAGGGGCCGTAATGTCTTTCTATGGGATAGCAGGTCTCTTTATTAGCTCCTATTTGTGGTGCACAATCTCATGGAATGTAGGTAGCGGTTATGATCGATTCGATAGAAAAAAAGGAATAGTATGTCTTTTTCGTTGGGGATTTCCTGGAAAAAATCGTCGCATCTTCTTCCGATTCCTTATAAAAGATCTTCAGTCCATCCGAATCGAAGTTAAAGAGGGTATTTATACTCGTCGTGCTCTTTTCCTTTATATGGAAATCAAAGGCCGAGGGGCTATTCCTTTGATTCGTACTGATGAGAATTTTACTCCACGCGAAATTGAACAAAAAGCCGCCGAATTGGCCTATTTCTTGCGTGTACCAATTGAAATGAACTGAAGAACGTAAATGCTTTCTAAACAGAAGGGAAAAAAGGAAAGAATCTTCTTTTTTCTATAACACAGCCTAACTGAAGTTTTTTCAAAGCGCTCATTCAAACTAAAGCTATACGGAACAAACATAATACAAAACTCTTTTTGTGAAAAAAGAAAGGGTTTTATATATATGTATAGAAATCTATCCACCTCAATTCAGTAACAAATCGAAATAATAGATTCATCCCATATATCAAAACATTTAGGAATAAAGAATTTATCTTCGAGGTTCAATATTTTGAATTGATACGTTAGATCTAGATAGATCGTATCCTGTAAATTATCTATCTTTTGTCAATGCCAATCGACTTTTTTCCTTTTGGGCTCCTTAATGATTAAACAATTGAATCTCTTATAACTATCTGATTTCTCTCTTGGTTTGCCATTCATTTTTGATCATCACAATATTCTTCAGAAATATCCCTGAATTATGGCCGGCAAATCATATTTCTTTTTTTATTATTATTTCTTCATTCGAAATGGGCTGTTATTCTATCTTCTGTATTCTTTCTAGATTCAAAGACTAATCGCTGAATCATAACTAAAAGGGGACTAGATTCGTGGGTTCAATACTTTGGATGTATATAGAGCTCGGACTTGGTCGAACTATTAGATCGTATAGAGTCGACGAATGAGGTGGGGTGGGTTCATTAACAATTCACAGATGAAAAAAAAATGGAAAAAAAGAAAGCATTTATTCACATTCTATATCTTGTATCTATAATATTTTTTCCCTGGTGGATCTCTCTCTTATTTAATAAAAGTCTTGAATCTTGGGTTCTTAATTGGTGGAATACGAGACAATCCGAAACCTTTTTCAATGATATTCAAGAAAAGAGTATTCTAGAAAAATTTATAGAATTAGAGGAACTCCTCCTGTTGGACGAAATGATAAAGGAAGATCCGGAGACACATCTACAAAAACTTCATATAGGAATCCACAAAGAAACTATTCAATTGATCAAGAGGCAGAATGAGAATCATATTCATACAATTTTACACTTCTCAACAAACATAATATCTTTCGTTATTCTAAGTGGTAATTCAATTCTGGGTAATGAAGAACTTGTTATTCTTAACTCTTGGGTTCAGGAATTCCTATATAACTTAAACGACACAATAAAAGCGTTTTCTATTCTTTTAGTAACAGATTTATGTATCGGATTCCATTCGCCCCATGGTTGGGAACTAATGATTGGTTCTGTATACAAAGATTTTGGATTTGTTGATAACGATCAAATTATATCGGGTCTTGTTTCCACTTTTCCAGTTATTCTAGATACAATTTTTAAATATTGGATCTTCCGTTATTTAAATCGTGTATCTCCGTCACTTGTAGTGATTTATCACTCAATGAATGACTGAAAAATGATCCACTGGTATTACGCCAATTAGAATGTTTGTTACCTTGTACATAACTAAAGCATTCCAAATCATGTTTACTCTCTCTATTTCTTTCTATTTGTACCTATTCAAGGGATTCCTCCAATATTCCAGTACAAAATCATCGAATAGATAGGGAATTATACTAAAGACCTACCCAATTTATTGTAGAAATTGTCGGGATCAACGATTGAACCATGCAAACTAGAAATAATCCCCTTTCTTGGATAAAAAGGGAAGAAATGACTCGATCTCTTTCCGTATTGCTCATAATATATATAATAACTCAGGCATCCATTTCAAATGCATATCCCATTTTTGCACAGCAAGGTTATGAAAATCCACGAGAAACAACGGGGCGTATTGTATGTGCCAATTGTCATTTAGCTAATAAGCCTGTAGATATTGAGGTTCCGCAGGCAGTACTTCCTGATACTGTATTTGAAGCAGTTGTTCGAATTCCTTATGATATGCAACTGAAACAGGTTCTTGCTAATGGTAAAAAAGGGGCTTTGAATGTAGGGGCTGTTATTATTTTACCCGAGGGGTTTGAATTAGCCCCTCCCGATCGTATTTCTCCTGAAATGAAAGAAAAGATAGGCAATCTGTCTTTTCAGAGCTATCGGCCCACTAAAAAAAATATTCTTGTGATAGGTCCTGTTCCTGGTCAGAAATATAGTGAAATTACCCTTCCTATTCTTTCCCCGGACCCTGCTACTAAGAAGGATGTTCACTTTTTAAAATATCCCATATATGTAGGTGGAAACAGGGGAAGGGGTCAGATTTATCCTGACGGGAGCAAGAGTAACAAT